GTAGACTTTATTGAGATAGGTAAACCGGGGGGACTCCCCCTCTGAGAACCGTATATGAGAATTTTCTCTCGTACAGCTCAAGCAGAAACACACAAATACTGCTCCCAACGCATATGTAATAAATCTTCCGATTTAATCTTCTCGGAAGTGCAGATACGAAGCATTAAAAATACGAAAGTTCTTCTTTGTGGTGATAATGCCAAAATATCAAGTAGGCTCTTACTTTTTCTCTTTATTATTAGTACAGGCCTCTTGAATCTTCTCTTTCCCTATTTTTTCTTTGATTTGTTAGTTGTGTGTAATTCGGCTTTGACTATTGTTTTTTCTCATTGATAGGAATTTCTCTTGTTAAGACCCTATAAATTAATTGAAACCCCAGATTCATACTAGAACCACGATGATTCAATAAAAATCCCAAGCCCAAAGATTCCCTGAGTAAGAACTATCGGATCATCACTTATTCAATAAATAGGTATAGGTATAATGACTCAAAATACAAAAGAATTTACCTAATTTACCTTTTAGTCAAAATAAGCATAAACAGAAAGAAAAATCTTTCAATTTATAAGTATTTCTAATTCGTTGAAAATTTTATAGTTAGAATCCGGTCACAAGGTCTGCATATTAAGTATGAATCATAGTTCAATTCTGGATCTAGTTCATAATATTCCGTGCTCCAGATACTAGGATGAGTATCCGACGGGGTAGAACCTTCTTTATAAAGATAAGATGACAGACTCATTCTCTGTATTATCAATAGGATCACTTATAACAAGTCACACACTCATATTCCGGAAATACAGAAAATTCCGCGATCGAACTACCAACGGGGTTATAAATCAAAAACCTGAAATTTCATTTTGTATTGAAAAACTCGAACTAAATAGTTCTTGTGGGTTTAATTCATTGAAATTCCATCCAGTAAAACGGAAGAATTATAAATCTCTAAAATAATAGATAGGAATACTGCAAATAAAGCCATTGCGATACCCATCAAAGGGGTAGTTCCCCACCCAGGAGCTACTTTACCATATTCCGAATTCAACGGTTTCAATAAAGCCCCTACCGTAGTTTGTCTTGGACGAGATCTAGAACTACTATCAACGGTTTGTGTAGCCATAAATCCGATTGTATTTATTGAGATCTGTTGACTTTGTATACCATTCCCCTGTAAATAAAGGATCTTATCAGAGATCCGTTGCGGTCTCGAATTCATATAAGAATGGAAACAGCAACCCTAGTCGCCATCTTTATATCTGGTTTACTTGTAAGTTTTACCGGGTATGCCTTATATACCGCTTTTGGGCAACCCTCTCAACAACTAAGAGATCCGTTCGAGGAACACGGGGACTAGTTGAAGTAATGAGCCTCCCAATATGCATTCAATATTGGGAGGCTCATTACTTCAACGGAGATAATGAAAAATCATTTCTTAGTTGGAACTTTAGGCGGTTCTCGAAAAAAGATTGCGAAAAAAATAATCCCTAGAGTCGAGACTAATAGAAATGTATAAACCAATGCTTCCATAGATTCGATTGTGGTTTACAATTATAGCTTCCATACCTGTTTATTGGGGATTATTTTACTGATAAAGAAAGAGTAAAATGATTAAATCAAGATTTCTCTGATCCCTAATGTCAAATCAAAAAAAGAGAGACGAAAAATACTAAAGCAATTTTGTATCAGACTGCTTGTCTTCTTGTAGTTGGATCCCCTAGTTTTTGGAATGCTCCAAATTCTACTTGAGAATCTAAATCGGGATCAATACCAGCAAAAACATCTCTGAACAAGGTTCTAGCCCCATGCCAAATATGTCCGAAGAAGAAGAGCAGGGCAAAGGAAGCATGTCCAAAAGTAAACCAACCCCTTGGGCTACTACGAAAAACACCATCCGATTTCAAAGTAGCACGATCTAATTCAAAAATTTCACCCAATTGAGCACGTCTAGCATATTTTTTCACAGTAGCAGGATCACTATAACTGACTCCATTGAGTTCGCCACCATAGAACTCAACAGTTACACCTACCTGTTCGACGCTATATTTCGACTCTGCTCTTCTAAAAGGAACATCGGCTCTAACAATTCCATCTCCGTCTATCAAAACAACTGGAAATGTTTCAAAAAAGGTAGGCATACGACGTACAAATAGCTCACGCCCTTCTTTATCTCTAAATATTGGGTGTCCTAACCATCCAACAGCTATTCCATCCCCATTGTCCATTGAACCTGCCCTGAATAATCCTCCCTTTGCCGGATTATTGCCAATGTAATCATAAAAGGCTAATTTCTCAGGAATTTTCGACCAAGCTTCTGATAAGCTTTGATTTTCGGCCAGCCCGGCACTAACTCTTCGATATATTTCTTGCTGAAAGTATCCCTGATCCCATTGATAACGAGTGGGACCAAATAATTCGATCGGAGTAGTTGCTGAACCATACCACATAGTTCCGGCAACTACAAAAGCTGCAAAAAAGACAGCAGCGATACTGCTGGAAAGTACGGTTTCAATATTACCCATGCGTAATCCTTTGTATAGACGTTGGGGCGGGCGGACACTAAGATGGAATAATCCCGCTAATATGCCCAATGTCCCTGCTGCAATATGATGAGAGGCTATTCCCCCTGGAACAAAAGGATCAAAACCTTCTACGCCCCATGCGGGATTTACTGACTGGACTTTTCCGGTTAGTCCATAAGGATCAGACACCCATATTCCAGGACCGTACAAGCCTGTTACATGAAATGCGCCAAAACCAAAACAAGCCACCCCGGAAAGAAATAAATGAATTCCAAAAATCTTAGGCAAATCTAATGAAGGTTTTCCTGTACGTTCATCAGAAAAAATTTCTAGATCCCAATATACCCAATGCCAAATAGCTGCCAAAAAGCACAAGCCAGAAAACCCAATATGTGCCCCGGCCACACCTTCATAACTCCAAATACCGGGATCCGTTACCGTCCCCCCTGTAATACTCCAACCGCCCCAGGAATTGGTTATTCCTAAACGAGTCATGAAGGGTATAACGAACATACCCTGTCTCCACATTGGATCAAGAACGGGATCGGAGGGATCAAAAACTGCTAATTCATATAGAGCCATCGAACCGGCCCAACCAGCAACCAGGGCCGTATGCATTATATGGACAGAAATCAACCGACCAGGATCATTCAATACAACGGTATGAACACGATACCAAGGCAAACCCATGGAAATACCCCTTTTTCAAATAAAAATAGACACTATGTAACTTTATTGCATTGGAAAAGACTATGATTATCAATGGACCCCTGTTCTGTTTAGTGGATTATCTCGAAGCAAGGGTTAATATTTGTTCTATTCTATTGGTAATAATGGAACAATTATGTTTGTAGAAACAAAGCGAAACAGATTTATTTTATACCCGATAAGTACCAATATGCAATGGGGGTTGATACCCTTTTCTATGAGCAAATGCCGCCATATTTGTTCATCATCGGAGGCTCTAGTCGTAAGAATTTTCCTTTAGTTATTCTATCGGCTTTTATGACCTTTTCTAATGTATTCTAGGCAGAATATATGATAAAGAATATCAACCTTTATCATATATATATATGTTGATATTATGAAGAGAATAGCCCGATTATTACGTTTCCATATCAAAGTGACATATAGTACTTAATTCTTTTTTCTTTCAGTTAATGCCTATTGGTGTTCCAAAAGTACCCTTTCGAATTCCGGGAGATGAAGATGCAACTTGGGTTGACGTATAGTGCGACTTGTCAGATATATTGGGTCATATGGGCTTTCCCCGTTCTCTTTCCCGATCGAGATATCCTTCCCTTCGCCCAAGAAAGAGTGATTGAATCATCCAAATTTTGGAGCGCGAAGTCCAAATAGATCCATTTGTAGGAGGATTCAGACTAATAGTATCAATTAGAATAATTTATGGTTGGCTTGGTTGAATCAATAAAATGACATGAAGTATCCAGGCTCCGTTTAAACAAATCCCAATTGGTAATATATCGAAAATTACTGCTTGTATGAAAAATTATTCCAAGTTCCTATTTTAAAAAATGAAAAATTAGAATATAAATAATGGAATAGATATAGGACTCATCTGAACTTTAATCACTCGAATAGACTAGATGAAGTCAATATGTCGAATATCCCATTTTTTTGGCAAAGGCCTGAACTAAATGAAAAAAAACGAAATCTTATAAAAATAAGCGGTATTAGACGCATTTGACCTATATGTGCAAATAAAAATCGAGCAGATTTTTACCCGGAGTAGAGCGTAAACCTAAAAGAATTAAAGAGGCCCCCTCAAGAACAAGAAAATGACATCGTGGTTTGCATTCGATCTCGATGAAACAATAAATCAACGAGCAGTTAGTTCGAAAAATTGACCTCTTACTATACCTATACAAATACTATTTCTTTATACATACTATTCTTTTTTTTTTATGATTTTTTTGAAATTTTGATATTAAAAAATAAAATTTTTGATTTCCTTTATTTAAATGTAATTTTCTATTCTTTCCTTTGTTCTATTTTGTTTTGTATCTAAATATGGAGTCTTCTTATCTTTTTACTACGATTTATATTTACTATATTAATTATCATTATATTATCTTTTTTTATTTCTTTTTTTTTAGTCGAAATAAGGAAAAACTCATATTTATTGAAAAATAGAAGATAAAATCCCCTCATTAGAAGGAACTGCTATAAAAAAAAGAGGGCAGTAATCTACACATTGATTGTTTTCTTTTTCACATTTGTTTGAACCGTATGCATCAAAAGGTGCATGTACGGTTCCTAAGGGATACAATTTTACCCTAATCAACCGACTTTATCGAGCAAGATTACTTTTTTTAACCCAAGAGATTACGACCGAGATCTCGAATTATCTTGTTGGTCTTATCGTATATCTCAGTATAGAGGACCAGACCCAGGATTTATATTTGTTTATAAACTGTCCTGGCGGGTGGGTATTACCCGGAATAGCTATTTTTGATGCTATGCAACTTGTGCTACCAGATGTATATACAATCTGCATGGGAATAGCCGCTTCAATGGGATCTTTTATCCTGGTCGGAGGAGAAATTACCAAACGTTTTGCATTCCCTCACGCTTGGCTTTGGCGCCAATGAGTTTTTTATTTGAGAAAAAAAAGACTATGCCTTCGCCGCAAGAAATATCAAGATATATTATGAGTAGTGTTAAGTAAAAATAGTAAAAATAGCATGGCACTTTGAATTCGATATGCAAAATTTTGTTAGTTTTTTTCAAAACGTTAGATTATGTATCGAGAGAGGAGTATGAGATAAGGGGGTATTCCCGATTTTTTTTATCCGGAGTCCGTTTCAGCGTCACAAACTTTTTGTTTTTATACCAAAAGACTCTTAATCCTAACCTAACAATATTTATGTTTGAAAGAGTACGAAAATAAAACAAATTCCTTATTTCGGATCAAAAAGAAACTTTGGGATTGCTGAATTACAGACGAAATGAACGATAAAGCAACGGAGCCATCATAGTATTTTGAACTCACGAAAAGAAGGGTGGTAATTGGATGATTTACTGATCTGGATCTGATCGATTCCATTTTTCTTCGATGGAAGAGAAAAGTAAATTCCATTGTCGAGCCGTATGCAATGCGCAAAAGATGCACGTACGGTTATTCAAGTTTATTGTTATTCCCTATCTTTTGTCTTCGCCTCATCATGCGAGATAGAGGAACCTTCTTTTTGTTATACCATCAGGGTAATGATCCATCAACCTGCTAGTTCTTTTCATGAGGGATCAACGGGAGAATGTATGATGGAAGCGGAAGAACTATTGACTTTGCGAGAAACACTCACAAAGGTTTATGCACAAAGAACAGGCCAACCTTTTTGGGTTCTAACCGAAGACCTGGAAAGGGATGTTTTTATGTCAGCAAAAGAAGCCCAAGCTCACGGAATTATTGATCTTATAGCGAATGAAGGAGTAGAAATAATAAAGAAGGACAAATGGAAAGAGCCAAAGTAGTCAAATTCACAAATCGATATTTTCTCTTTTGACTTTCCTGGGTAATATTTTATATAACTAGAAATAATTCATACTCATCAGGTTAGGATTGATCTAAACCAGTCCCTTATGTAAATGATTCAACATGCCAACTATTAAACAGCTTATTAGAAACACAAGACAGCCAATCAGAAACGTCACAAAATCCCCCGCTCTTCGGGGATGTCCTCAGCGCCGAGGAACATGTACTAGGGTGTATGTGCGACTCGTTCAATTTATGAGCTGGGCTAACAAAAGAAATAAATTCCCAGTATCAATGATCGTTACCAGTGAATAGGATAAAATGGAAGAACTCTGGTCACTATCGAAAAAAAAAAGATCTCCCATATCCATCTATTGCGTATGAAATTTATGGTTTCCCTCGGTGTAACCCCGATTAGCTCGATTTAAGATGAGAAGCAAGTTCCCATTGGTAGCAAATGCTATACATTAAGCGGGAAAGTACTATTTTTAAAGAAAAAAGGTTATGCTCCCATTTTTGCAAAACGGACTAACAGGGTCAGCTATCCAGCTAACCTTCAAAACTAAATATCGTTACTGTATAGACGGATCTCGTTGTGAAAGACCTATTACTGGATAATTCATGGGTAGAGCCAAAGATTTTGAATTGTACAAGTTACCAATAACGTTGACTAAACGAAGTAAAGGGCTCCGGTGTATAGAGAGGACCTCACCGTTTAAGAAGTAACCATAGAAACGAAGGAACCCACTATTTCTTTATTCATCTAGATTTACTACGGTTTTTTTGATGCCTAGTATCAATCCAATTTCTTCTTTCATTTGGAGTTGAGGCGAAATGCCTCGAAAAAAAGAAAAAATAGTGGCCGGGAAGGTTATAGTAGCAAAAGCCATTGGAATTTTTTTTATACATTGGAAAAATCCGTTTTGTTATTACCAGTGAGGAAAGAAGAAATAACTCAAAGAGAAATAAAATCAATTAGTTATTTAGCAAAGTTTCATTTATTCAATGACCAGAGTTAGACGAGGATATATAGCTCGGAGACGTAGAAAAAAAATGCGTTTATTTGTATCAAGCTTTCGAGGGGCTCATTCAAAAACTATTCGTATTATTGCTCAACAGAAAATAAGAGCTTTGTTTTCGGCTCATCGAGATAGATATAAGAAAAAGAGAGATTTTCGTCGGTTGTGGATTACTCGGATAAACGCAGCAATTCGCGAACCTGAAAGGGGCATATACTATAGTTATAGTAAATTTATACATGATCTGTACAAGAGGCAGTTGATTCTTAATCGTAAAATACTTGCACAAATAGCTATATTAAATAGGAATTGTCTTTATAGTATTTCCAATGAGATCCTAAAAAAAGAAGATTGGAAAGAAGCACCCGAAATTTTTTAAACAAAGTTCCCCGGAGAAGGAACTCCGGGAAGGGAAGATAGAATAGAAATTCGTCCGAAAATAAAAAATACAATTACAATAAAGTAGTCAAAATGCGCAAAGGCATTCAATATCAATAAAAAAAATTTTCTTCCTCGATTTTTCTTCCGAGAGAACAAAAAAATCTGGATTCTTCTAATTTTTAGAGCAAAACATCACTTGAATAAAAAAAAGTAAACCTATTGTTTTTTTGTTCGAAAACCTCGAAAACCTGTAGTTCTAACGGCCGACTTGGCTCTTTCAAATTGTTTCTCGTTATTAAGAAAGGGTAACAAAGATAGAATACGAGCTTGTTTTATAGCAATAGTAATTAATCGTTGTTGTTTCAGAGTCAATCTATTCACGCGCCTAGATAATATTTTTCCCTGTTCACTAATAAATCGACTAATTAAACTCATGTTTCTATAATCAATTCGGTCCCCCGATTGGAGCGGGGGCAAGCGCCTGCGAAAAGGCCGCTTAGGTTTAAGGAAAGATCGCTTGGATTTATCCATGGTTTGTTTAGTGTTTATTTATTCCTTATAATATAAAAAATATTCTACCGAAAATCCTATTTTGGTCGGATCTAAAAAAAAGAAATTAGAAATAGGATTTGGTTTTTTTATTCTTTTCTTTAATTTGAATTTGTTTATTTTATATATGTTATCCTTATTTATATATCTCTTATATCTCTTTTTTTTATATGCGCCTATCGCCTATATTATTATATATACATTTATATTCTATATAGCTTCGAGTCCGGAATCCTTTTTTTTATATATTCTATGTTATTGAATATTATTTATTTTGTTTTACTAATAGAATTATATATCTATATATTAGAATTCTTATTTATTGCCTTATTTATTGCTATAGAATAATATGTATGTTTTTTATTACATTTTCTTATAATTTTTTTATGCATATAAGTTATGCATATAAGGAAATATATGTGTATAATATATGTCCTTTTGTACTCGTGCTTTAAAAGGCGATACACAGACGCTCGGTTCGATCTATTTCTTTATCTCTCCATGAATTGTATGCTTGGAACAGTAGGGACAGAATTTTCTCAACTCCAACCGACTGGGTGTGTTGCGTCGATTCTTTTGAGTAATATATCGGGAAATACCCCTTGGTTTCTTAGAAACATTCTTTCGAACACAACTAGTACATTCCAAAATAACGCTTACTCGTACATTTTTACCCTTGGCCATGAACCCCCTTTTATGTGTGAATTTTTTATTCAAGCAACTCTTTTATTTTCGACCCAAAGCGGAAAGAAAGAAAAAATAGAAATTGCTAACTAGAAATACACTTCAAAAAATTTCGTTGCAGTAAATAGAGGAATATTAAATATTAATAGTAAATAGAATTCAGTATAATTATAAGAAAGAATACATAATCCAACGATTTCGAACTCTATATTGTTTTGTTAGGACTAATATTTATCTTTAGAGTTCGAAATCCACTTTTCCTCTAACTATATTTCTAATCACAGTACAGTATTCCATTTAAGTCTCGTGTATGAGTGTATGAGACTTTTGCCCTAGATCCGCATTTTGATTTCCGTTCTCATTCTTATTTATTAATTTAATTGAATTTTAAATTTGAGCTTGAGCCCAAGCTTTGCTGAGGTTGAATCCTTTTTTCTTTCTCCCTTTAACCTTCTATTTGAAAAGGGAGAAAGGGCGGGGAATTAGTCACAGATAGTGGATCCTTTTTCTAATCTTCGTTACCCCCTTACCGTGTCAATAACTAGAATGAAAAAAAGGGGAATGTTAACGCATCCGGGAAAAAACGATTTATTTCTATCAATAGACCCGCTAAAGATCCGAACCACAAAGTACTTAGTACCGGTGCCACGGAGAGATATGTTTTTAGATCTCGCATTGAAAATCCTCCTTCTTTTTTTCTTTATTTATATATTGTAACACATAAGAATAATACATATATAATAGATGATCAGATGCGTATGCATTTAAAAAGAAAAACCACTTGTATTTGTACATGAAATTCCTAAAGCAAATGAAAATGTACAACAATCCGGTAGATAAGATTTTATACCTTTATTTTAAGTTAAAAAAAAGAAAAAGATGCATCTTTCCTACTGCCCTAAAAGCCTTTACAGCGTATATGTATCCAAAGACTTTTATATTATATCTATATTTATGATATTATGATATGAAAAAAATGGCAAAATCTATTGTGTATCTAACTATGAGAAATAATGATGTGGAAAAAAAGAAAAGGATTATTTACAATAACACTGTAAACCTATTAAAAGGGATGTAGCGCAGCTTGGTAGCGCGTTTGTTTTGGGTACAAAATGTCACGGGTTCAAATCCTGTCATCCCTACCTATTACTTTTCCTCTGAGAAGTAAAGAGGAATTAATTGAGATCGATGAAATCAATTCAAATTGGACATATATAATCTGTCGTTTTTAGAATAGTATTCTAATACTATATAATAAGAATACTATTAATATAATATATCATATTATAGTAGTACATAATACTATATATACATATAACACATATACAATTCGAACTATATATTCGATACTTATA